AAAAAAAGACATTGACATTATCGAGAAATAGAATACATCTTTAATTAAATATCTAAACACGATATAAAAATTTTGAATAGTCGAATAGATTAATTAGATGAAATTTCAAAGAATCCTATGATTCAGCATATTATTCATTAAAATATATCTTGATAAAATCTTTTTTAGTCGTTTCATTCGCGAGGAGCTGGATGAGAAGAAACTCTCATGTCCAGTTCTGTAGTAGAGATGGAATTGAGAAAGAACCATCAACTATAACCCCAAAAGAACAAGATTCCGTAAACAACATAGAGGAAGAATGAAAGGAATATCTTATCGAGGTAATCATATTTGTTTTGGTAGATACGCTCTTCAAGCACTTGAACCCGCTTGGATTACATCTAGACAAATTGAAGCGGGGCGCCGAGCAATGACACGAAATGTACGCCGTGGCGGAAAAGTATGGGTACGTATATTTCCAGACAAACCAATTACAGTAAGACCCACGGAAACCCGTATGGGTTCAGGGAAAGGATCCCCGGAATATTGGGTAGTTGTTGTTAAACCGGGTAGAATACTTTATGAAATGGGTGGAATAGCCGAAAATATAGCTCGAAAGGCTATTTCAATCGCGGCGTCCAAAATGCCTATAAGAACTCAATTCATTATTTCTGGATAGAAATGTAGAACCAAAGGAAAGAAGTCTTGGGTATAAAAAAACAATTGCAGGGTTTTCTTTCTTTTTTTTTTTTTTTTACTTCGTCCTTTGCTTTATTTTACATTAAAAAAACAGATAAAAAAAAAATGATATGATTCAGCCTCAAACCCATTTGAATGTAGCAGACAATAGCGGGGCCCGAGAATTGATGTGTATTCGAATCATAGGAACTAGTAATCGCCGATATGCTCATATTGGTGACGTTATTGTTGCTGTGATCAAGGAAGCTGTACCAAATACGCCTCTAGAAAGATCAGAAGTGATCAGAGCTGTAATTGTACGTACTTGTAAAGAACTCAAACGCGATAACGGTATGATAATACGATATGATGACAATGCTGCAGTTGTCATTGATCAAGAAGGAAATCCAAAAGGAACCCGAGTTTTTGGTGCAATCGCCCGGGAATTGAGACAGTTAAATTTTACTAAAATAGTTTCATTAGCACCTGAGGTATTATAATATGAGACCACGATATAGTGATAGTATTTAAATAAAATAGATAAATTAGTAGATTATGTCTCACGCATATACTTTTAAGAATTTTCTTTAATAATTTTTATAAAAAATAAAAAAAAAAGAACATGCTGATTATATAAAAATTCGGAAGCAACAATAATTTCAGTTTATCATGGGTAAGGACACTGTTGCTAACATAATAACTTCTATACGAAATGCTGACATGGATAGAAAAGAAACGGTTCGAATAGCATCTACTAACATGACCGAAAACATTGTTAAAATACTTTTACGAGAAGGTTTTCTCGAAAACGTAAGGAAACTTATAGAAAATAACAAATATTTTTTAGTTTTAACCCTACGACATAGAAGGAATAGGAAAGGCCCATATAGAACTCTTTTAAATTTAAAACGAATTAGTCGACCCGGTCTACGAATCTATTCTAACTATCAACGAATTCCTAGAATTTTAGACGGTATGGGGATTGTAATTCTCTCTACTTCTCGGGGTATAATGACAGACCGAGCAGCTCGGCTAGAAGGAATCGGTGGAGAAATTTTGTGCTATATATGGTAATTTTTCTGCTATCCGAACTGTATCCGTAACTTCCTATTTGTGAAAAAAAAAAACGAAAAAGCCAAGTTGTCTAATACCACTCCTTCCTACATTTGTTGATACTTCAAGGGGGGTTTGCCTCGAATAAAAGAACAAAAATGGATTCATGAAGGTTTAAATTACTGAATCACTTCACAATGGTATGCTCGGGATTCATTTAGATAATGAAGTAAGATTCTAAGTTATGTTTCAGGAAGGATCCGACACTGTTTTATACATATACTACCAGGAGATAGAATCAAAATTGAAGTAAGTCATTATGATTCAAACGGGGGGGGCGCAGAATTTCTAGACTCCACAACAAAGATTCGAATGATTAGGCGGTTTTTAAACATTCCTTTCATGAGGATCCAATTCACGATTCACAAATTTCAAGAAACTTATTTTCTTCCAATAAGTAAAGTAGATTCGAAATTCAGTTTCAGTTTCAGTTAAGGAATAACAATTATGAAAATAAGAGCCTCCGTTCGTAAAATTTGTGAAAAATGCCGACTGATCCGTAGAAGGGGACGCATTCGAGTAATTTGTTCCAACCCGAGACATAAACAAAGACAAGGATAATCTTTCGAAAAGGGACTCTCTAAAGGAACCGATGAACAAATCAAAATAAAAGATCTGTTTTGACATGAAATGGATATCTCCATATATCTCTGACTTAGATTTCTGAAATGAGAAAATATGGCAAAATCGCTACCAAGAAGCGCTTCACGTAGGACTGGACGTATGGGTT